GATTATCAATAATCTTGGGATTGATTCTTCTTGGGTCGATGCCCGAGCGGCTAATGGGGACGGACTGTAAATTCGTTGACGATATGTCTACGCTGGTTCAAATCCAGCTCGGCCCAATAATTCGCTGATCCAATATGAAATGCTATAACCCATTTGTTCGTTAGAAATGCCGGAAACAGAAGAATAACGAAAGTCAGATTTTCTGATATATACCTACCTACCCCCATTTATTTATATTTGCTTTACTTATTTTGTTCCTACAAATTCTGATCTTGCTAATGATCTAGATTCATATCTAGATATGTAAGTATAAATAAAGTCTAAGAAAAGAGTAAAGAAAAAAAGACTTTTTCATTGACAAATTGATTATCAATTGATTTGTCAATACAATAATGAAAAGATTACTTATTAGTAATGTATATCTATGTGTATAATCAATTGTATAATAAATTTGTCACTCGTGTTTATTATATTCTTATAATATAAGTATTAGAGTATGAGACGGCCGCTAGAGTCTAAATAGAAAGGGGTTGAATTAAATCATAAGAATATGTGGGCTATGGCTATACAACTTATTTACCCGGGATTGTAGTTCAATTGGTCAGAGCACCGCCCTGTCAAGGCGGAAGCTGCGGGTTCGAGCCCCGTCAGTCCCGACACAAGGGATCCAATAAAAAAATAAAATAGATTTATTTTTTCGTCTATCTCTTTTCTGTGAAAAGAGTGACAAGGAGCAGATTTTCATTCCGGATGCTTATTCTTAATTTATATTATTTATTTATATTTTTTTTTTTTCGAATTTCTCATCAAACAAATATCAAACAAATATGGGAATTTTCATTACTTTAACTAGTACCGATTGATGGGAGAGACATATATGTGCATTAGTACAATTATTGGTAGGCTTATATTCATATTCAGGTATCCAACCGTATGGTATGGGGTCCGGCTTTTTCGATTACTCCCGATCTATGTAATGGAATAGAGGACCCTGTCTGGTCCCGGCAGCACATACACACACAAATAGAATTCGTTTTTTGTACGATACAAAAACAAAATAAATTTAACATAGTTACCCTAATAGAATACTTTTCAAATTTTACCTATATCCTTTTCTTTCTGGCTCCGATTTTGTGTAACTTCAATTACTAATTTTAATTTGATTTTAATTTGAAAGACTCGATCTCTTTCAATTCAAATTTCATACCGAACTTTTGACATATGAGTCCGAGTACTAATCCAAGGAAAGAGTATATTAAAAAAAGATCAAACAATGATCCCCCCCCAAGGTAATGAATAATCTTTTTTTTTAGGGGTCCCGTCGAAGGAAGAACAAACTCTAAAATAGTTCATTTTATGGAATATTAGATCTTTTATACTGGAACTCTTCTTTATCACACTTCTTTGTCTTCTAATAAAATTAGATCATTAAAAAACATAGTTTATAACCCCTATTCCTTTTTTCCATTTCACTTCTATTGTATTCTTAGTTTGTTTGGGTTTGTAATCAATGGAAGTGGAAAAGCGGTCAAATTATACTTTATCTGATAAAAAGCAATAGGTTATAGAAAAAAAGAAAGAATGGCTAAATATGAATATAAGGAATTCTTGAATGAATCGGAAATCAAATTTTTGAGTCGGTATGGATAAAAGATCTTCCTATGTTATACTATTCAATTCTCGACGACGAATCAATTTGATAGCTCAGATATTGTTATTCATGATATTGATTCGATTCAATATCATCGAGGTGTAATTCATCCCATTGAATTTACATTACAGGCGAAAGGTTTATCATCTCTATGGGATTAAATCCCGAGTTATTGCGAAAAAAATGAAACGATGATATTATGGAAGTAAATATTCTCGCATTTATTGCTACTGCACTGTTCATTCTAGTTCCTACTGCGTTTTTACTTATCATTTACGTAAAAACAGTTAGTCAAAAAATTTGAACGAACTTCTTGGTCCTTATCAATAATTGAAGAAAAAAATAAAAAGTATTCCGATTTAGTGTCGTAAATGATAAGTAAAAACGCACTAGGATCAGCAGTATTATAGTATTCTAATAGATAGACTGGTAGAATTATATATAATTCTACCAGTCTATCTATCTATTATTCTATTTACTATTATTTTAATAATATTTAAAGTTGTACTGTATAACGTATTAATATAGATCAATCCACAATATGTATTTTTATATATGTAGATATCAATTACATATATGTCCATAGCACCCCACCCAATTCTATTTCTTTGATTTGTATTGATTACAATCAATTTGAAATAATCGAAAGCGAACTCTTTCTTTTATGGGTCTAATTCCCAGATTTCTTATTATTTCAAATATGAATCCCAGACTCCATCGAAAGAATCAAATCAATGAAGGAAAAACAGTATGGGCATATATAACGGAAAACCAAGTAATCTTTTTTTAGCATTTCAAAGAAGTAATTGATTGAGCCATTCATAGATGAGTCAAGGAATTATATGAGAC